AGTCATACAAAGTTATATACAAATCACTACCCCCTTTTTTGTATTTCCTTAATTTATTTCCTTAATTGAATTTCGGTTGATTAAGACGAAGTTCCTTAAAAACCTCTGCCTTCTTTAAAATATCCTGAACAGTTTCTGTAGGTTGAGCCCCTTTTTCAAGGAAATATAAAATAGCAGGAACATTTAAATAAGTTTGATTCTTTATCGGATCATAAAAACCCACTTTCTGAAGATCTTTTCCTTCTCTTCGGGATCGAACATCAATTGCAACGATTCGATAGACGGCTCATTGGGATAGATGTAGATGAACAACACCCCCCCTAGAAACGTATAGGAAGCTTTCTCCTCGTACGGCTCGAGAAAAATGATTGATTCGAAGTTTTGTCTCTGTATGGAATTCTATCTAAGAAATGACAACTGGATCCATAAAATGATCAAAGCAATTAAAGATCTAAGTCTTTTTTTCTTCGTTCTTCCTTAAAATGAAAAAGAAACCATTCATACTCTCATAACTCAAGTTGGATAACTTTCAAACAGTTCAAAGGAAAATCTTTCGGCACTTTCATTTATTGAGCGGTCTTTCCTCCTTTTTTGTTTGTCTCGTTTAAAATCGGATTCTTCAGTCTGATCCAGTTATTAAGACAATTAAAAAGGTGTTTCCTTGTTCTGGGATCCTTTATCTTTGTTTTATTTTAAATCATTGGGTTTAGACATTACTTCGGTGCTTTTTAATCCTTTCAAAATGGCAGCAACATACCCTTTTTGCGATTTTTATGAAAGAATCCTACAAGATGATGGATTCCCTCGTGAAACACTTTGGATCGAAAAAGTTTGATCAATTCCAATAAATTTTTTCATTTTAAACTTGCTCGAATTGGATTCTTTCGATTTCCATACCTAAGATATATTTACGAAGTTGTTTCAATTTTTTTATTGATTGGCATTAACCCTAGACCCTTGCCCCGAGAAATAAATTAATACTTTCTACTCGAGCTCCATCATGGACTATTTACATTCCAAGACAACAAAAAACGAGGGGTTCTAGTGAAACAGAACCCATGATGTCGAGCTAAGAGCACCTTCATTCCTACAAAAAATGGTGGATGTACAAATCCACAACGGATCGTGTCCTTCAAGTCGCACGTTGCTTTCTACCACATCGTTTCAAACGAAGTTTTACCATAACATTCCTCTAAGAACCGGTATGGAATTGATTCAATTATGGAATCATGAATAGTCATTGGTTGGGCTGATGTATAAACACCATAATCTAAAGTATTTTCTATATCTTCTATATCTATAGTCTATAGATATAAATAATACTATAGATATAGGTGGATAAATATTTTTCTGAAGAAGTCTTAGTAAGACCCCATCGCTAATATTAAATTGTCTAACATTATAATATTAATTAATATTAATTAAATTATAATATTAATTAATAAATATATATAATAAATAATTTATTTATATAAATAAAATAAGACGAATAAACGAATTCTTTTTGATTCTGCATCTTCACGTGACTTAATAGGAGAGAAAGATTCAGCTTCTAAGGAATGATTTAAACTATTTCTCTTTCGAAATTTCGAATCAATTTCGAAAGTTCCCCTCTCGACATCATTATTCCAAGAAAATTTGATAGTTAAAAATAACTTTTGATCATCTTAGGAAAAAAGATAAGTCTTTTTTTTTTTCATCTGATTGATAAAATCCAAAGAATGGGGAGGGTTTCGTATCTATCAATTCGATCAAATAGACTGAGCAATTGTCACTGTTTATAGATATTGAAATGAACGCCTTCCCATCACTGATTAACTCCTATCTACCCCATTCTATGGGACTGATGCAGCATAAATCAAAAGAAGGGGATGTCCTAGTCTTTTTTATTTTTACGAAATGCGAGCTGTCTGGGCACAAAGCCAAACAAGCCCAGATTAAGTCCAGTTTTTGCCCCTTTTTTTTCTATTTTAGCCTACCTCATTGATTAAGAATTAAGAGACTTAGTGAATTGAATTAGTACCAAAAACCCCCTCTTGGCGAAAAGTCAAGAAATCTACAAAAAAGAAAATTGAATCTAATTAGGCTAATTTAGGGGGTAGAGAATATGAGATAGGGAATATGGATTCTTTCGTATCTCGATTCAGTTTTTGAAAAAAAAAAACGATTCATCGAAGAAAAAAATCAGAAACAACAATCACATTCCAGCTAACATTTCGATTTTAAACAGAACATTGTTAAAAAAGCAATCTATATTGTCAGAGAATATATATGTTCTGGGACGGAAGGATTCGAACCTCCGAATAGCGGGACCAAAACCCGTTGCCTTACCACTTGGCCACGCCCCATTTAGATTTCTATGCGATACTAATAAAGTATATTGCTGGTTTTGTTTGTTTGTCAACTCTAGCCCAAATATCTATAGAATCGATTAGATTGGTATTCGGATTTTTCTATGTTTTTGGTATGTGTAGATATAGAATTCAACTTAATTTATTGA